AGATCCTTCTTCTTACCTTTTGTCGGAAGAAAAGGACAAAATCCAAATCGATGAAACGAAAGAGAAAAAAGTAAATGTGAATGGAAAAGGAAAAAAAAAGGATGAATCTTACTTTCAATTGAAAGAAACAGGCTCTAAAAATAAAAAAGTTTATGATACTTTTTATCTAGATGAGAATCAAGAAAACCCAATGTTCGAAATATTTCAAGATAAAAATCTCTTTTGGTTTGAAAAACCTCTTGTAACTATACTTTTTGACTATAAACGATGGCATCGCCCATTTCGATATATAAAAAACAACGGAAGAGAAAAGGCTGTAAGAAATGAAATGTCACAATTTTTTTTTTATACATGCCTAAGTGATGGAAAACAAAAAATTCCTTTTGCATACCTGCCGAGTTTGTCCTTTTTTTTTGACCTGATAGAAAGAAAAATGCCTATATTCACAACAGAAAAAACGACCTCTCCAGAATTATATAATCGTTGGGGTTATATGAATGAACAAAAAAAGAACAAATTAAATAATGAATTTAGAAATAAAGTAGAAACTCAAGATTTCCATTTTTTAGCTTTTACTTTACTCGAAAAACGAACTAGATTGTGTAAAAATACAAAAGAATACTTACCGAAAATTTTAGATCCTTTATTGAATGGTCCCTCACGCGGAAGGATCAAAAAGTTGTTTTTATTCCCACTCAGAAATGAAACTTCCAGAAAGAAGTATATAGACCCACCCTGGATAAGGATAAATAGAATTCACGGTCTCCTTTTTACTCCTAATTATCGAGAATTTGACCAAAAACAAACAATAGATACATTTGATAGAAAAGCATTTTCTATCGAAATTAGGTATTTATTGAATTTAATGAGTAAATTTACTGAAAAAACACAAGGAGTATCAAGTTTAAATTTTAAAGAACTTTCTTCATTTTCAAACCACGAACAAAGAGGAGAGTATCGAAGAAAAATTTTAAAATTTTTCTTCGATACGTTTTTAGATGATCCAAAGGATATAATAACAAAAAAAAAAATTGGAATAACTGAAATATGTAAAAAAGTTCCTCGATGGTCATACAAATTAATCAACGAGTTGGAACAACAAGAAAGAGAACATGAAGAAATTGCGCTAAAGGGTTATGAAATTCGTTCAAGAAGATACAAACGTGTAATAATTTTTACAGAGAACAGGGATACGTACAATAATACGAAAGATACTATTAATGCTAATACTAATCATGAAGACAATAATGCTAAGCGAGTCGAAAGAGAAATAGCTTTAATACGTTATTCACAACAACCAGACTTTCGTCGTGACATAATAAAAGGTTCCATGCGCCCTCAAAGACGTAAAACAATTACTTGGGAACTCTTTCAACCAAATATGCATTCCCCTCTTTTTTTGGACCGACTAAACAAACCCTTTTTGTTTTCTTTTGATATCTCGCAGATGATAAAAATAATGTTTATCCATTTGATATGTAAAAACAGAGAATTTGTGATTTCAGATTATACTGAAGAAAGGATACAAGAAAGTGAGAAAAAAGAGAAGGACAAAAGGGAGGAAAAAGCACGGATAGAAATAGCAGAAGCCTGGGATAGCATGCTATTTGCTCACGTAATAAGAGGCTCTTTGCTAGTAATCCAATCCCTTCTTAGAAAATATCTTATCTTACCTTTATTGATAATAGCTAAAAATACCATCCGTACACTATTATTTCAATTTCCAGAATGGTCCGAGGATTTAAAAGATTGGAATAAGGAAATGCACGTTAAATGCACCTATAGTGGAGTTCAATTATCCGAAAAAGAATTTCCGAAAAACTGGTTAACAGAGGGTATTCAGATAAAAATCCTATTCCCTTTTCGCCTGAAACCTTGGCACAGAGCTAAGTTCCAATGCCCTCAAAAAGGCCCAATGAAAGGGAAAAAAAAGAATTTTTGCTTTTTAACAGTTTTTGGGATGGAAACTGAATTTCCTTTTGGTTCTAACAAAAGAAGAACTTCTTTTTTTGATTTTAAACCCATTTGTAAAAAACTCGAAGAAAAGGTTAGAAAGTTTACAAAAAAGTGTTTTCTAGTTATAAGGATTTTAAAAAAAAGAACAAAGTTTTCTTTCAAGTTCACAAAATCAAAAGAAAGTCAAAAAAGAGTTATCAAAAAAAGTCCATTTTTTCTTTTAAAAGAAAAAATAAAAGAACTAATCACTATTCTATTAGTATTTAGCGGATTAGATGAATTGAATGAAACTAAAAAAGATTTTATAACCAATAAAAAAACGATTGATGAATCCGCGATTCAAATTATACCTATGGGTTGGACAAATTCTTCACTGGCCGAAGCAAGAATGCAAGCTTTGACTAATAAAAAAAGGACAATCATAAATCAAATACAAAAAAAAAAAAAAGAGAAGAAAGTGATCTCAAAGAAAAAAAGGAGTCCTAACAAAATAACTTATGGTACGAAAAGATTCGGATCATTAAAAAAGCTACTAAAAATAAGAAATGGTCGAGTAGTCCGTAAATTCCATTATTTTAGAAAAATTTTTATTGAGAAAATAGACATAGATATCTTTCTATCTATCATTCAAATTCCCAGAATGAATGCAGAACTTTTTCTTGAATCAGCTAGAAACCTTATTGACAAATATATTTCTAATAATGACGAAAATCACGAAAAAGCTGCTATTGATAAAGTAAATCGAAATACAATTCACTTTATTTCGAATATCAAAAAGTCACTTACTCATATTAGTAATAAGAAAACAAGGGTTTTTCGTGACTTATCCTCTTTGTCACAAGCATATGTATTTTACAAATTATCACAAACCCAATTTCTTAACTTATATAGGCTTAACTTATCTAAGGTAAGATCAGCTCTTCAATATCATGATTATGGAACAACTATTTTTCTTAAAAAAAAAAGAAAGGATTATTTTGAAGTACAAGAAATATTTCAGTGCCAATTAAGACATAAAAAACCGAATACTTCCATCATAAATCAATGGAAAAACTGGTTAAAAGCTGTTCATTATCAATACGATTTCTCTCAGATAAGATGGTCTAGATTAGTACCACAAAAATGGCGAAATATTCTTAATCAAGGATATATAGCTGAAAATAAAGATTTTAAAAAAAGCGATTCATACGAAAAAGACCGATTAATTCAGTACGAAAAAAAAAATAATTTTGAAGTGGAGTCATTACTAAATCAACAAAAGAATTTTAAAAAACACTATAGATATGATCTTTTAGCATATAAATATATTAATTATGAAGATCCGAAGGACTCATATATTTTTAAATTCTTATTAAAGAAAAAAAAAAACCAAGGGATTTTTTTGTATAATTACAAGACATATAACCACAAATTTGTTCATCTGCCAGGAGATGTTCCTACGAATAACTATCTGGGAGAAGATGAGATTGTGGATATAGAGAAAAACCCGGCTAGAAAATTTTTTGATTGGAAAATTCTCCGTTTTTGTCTTATTTGTCTTAGAAACAAGATGGATATTCAATTCTGGATTGATACCGGAACAAAAAGGAATAAAAAGATGAAGACTGTGTCTAATAATTATCAAATAATTGATAAAATTGATAAGAAAAGTCTTTTTTATCTCATGCTTCATCAAGATGAAGAAATCAATGCATCCCCCCCAAAAAACCTTTTTGATTGGATGGAAATGAATGAAAGAATATTAAGTCACTCCATATTGAATTTTGAACTTTGGTTCTTCCCACAAATTTGTATACTTTACAATGCATATAAGAAAAACCCCAGAGCCATACCAATCAAATTACTTCTTTTTGATTTGAATGAAAATGTTTTTGAAAAAAAAAAGGTAAATAAAAAGAAAAAAAGGAATACTTTTATATTCTCATTCTCGAATGAAAAAAAAACTATTGAAGTCAAGAATAAAAATGAAGAAGAAAAAGAATTTGAGAGACAAGCGGATCTTGGATCAGTTCGCTTAAACCAAGAAAAAGGTCTTGAAGAATATTTTGCGGGATCAGACACGAAAAAGAAAAAAAAATACAAAAGTTCTATGGAAGTGGAGCTTGATTTCCTCCTAAAAAGGTATTTCTGTTTTCAATTACGATGGAACGCTTCTGTAAATCAAAGAGTATTCAATAATATCAAAGTATTTTGTCTCCTGCTTAGACTGATAAATCCAAACGAAATTGCTATATCCTCTATTCAAAGGAGAGAAATGAGCCTCGATATTCTACTGATTCCGAACAATTTGAGCCTTACAGAATTTATGAAAAAAGGAATATTGATTATCGAACCCGTTCGTCTGGCTGTAAAAAATATCAGACCGTTTCTTATGTACCAAACCATAAATATTTCAGTGGGTCATAAGAGTAAGCACAAAATAAATACAAGACACCAGGAAAAGGGCTGTGTTGATAAGACGAATTTGGATGAGTCCATTGCAAAACAGAAAAGGAACACTGGAAATAAAAACCAAAATCTTGATGATTTTTTTGTTCCTGAAAAAACTTTTTTATCTCAACGTCGTAGAGAATTCGGAAGTCTAATTTCTTTCAATTTGAAGAATAGCCAAGGTATTCATCAGATAAATACAAAATTTTTCAATGGAAATAACATTAAAACTTGTGTTAACGTTTCGAATAAAAACAAAGATCTTTCTAGATATAAAAAAAAAAAGAAACGAATTCAATTCAAACTCGTTTTTTGGCCCAATTATCGATTAGAAGATTTAGCTTGTATGAATCGCTATTGGTTTGATACCAATAATGGAAGTCGTTTCAATATGGTAAGAATACATATGTATCCACGATTAAAAACCCTTTAATGGTACGTTTTTCATATATTGCATAACATATTTTATTTTAGTTGATACATGAAAACAAAAAGATGCACACATGCATTGTTTTTTATTCTATTCATATCATTAATTTATTAATTTAATGACATATCAATTACATCTAAAAAGGAATCAACAGAATCTTATGATTAGAATCTTAGGTATAAATTTCTCTTTTTTATAAGTGTATAAATAGATTATCTGTTTGGATCCCTATACCCATAATACCCATAAAAACAATTGAATAAAATTAGAAATTCATAAGGAAATGAAAATTGTTGGGTATACAAAATCAAAAAGGAATCAGCATTAGTATTACTGATCAATAAAAATCTATATATTTTTTTTAATATTAAAAATAGTTAAATTTAAGTATTTAAGTACGGGAGAAGATTTCATTTTATGGTCAAAAATGCATTCATCTCGGTTATTTCACAAGACGAAAAAAATAAAAACAAGGGATCCGTTGAATTTCAAGTATTCAGTTTTACTAATAAGATCCGAAGAATTACTTCACATTTGGAATTGCATCGAAAAGACTATTTATCTCAGAGAGGCCTCCGGAAAATTATAGGAAAACGCCAACGACTGCTGGCTTATTTGTCAAAGAAAAATGAAGTACGTTATAAACAATTAATTAGTCAGTTGGATATTCGAGAACCAAAAACGCGTTAATTTGAAAAGTCATTTTTTAATTATTTGATTTATTATTATTAGATCTTGCATTTTGATGAGCTTCTTTTAGTTTTCAGTAAGGTATGGAAGAATGAATCGAGGAAAAACCTATGAATGTATCATCTCCAAGACAAGACCTCATGATAGTCAATATGGGCCCGCACCATCCATCAATGCATGGTGTTCTTCGACTCATCGTTACTCTAGATGGTGAAGATGTTATTGACTGTGAACAAATATTAGGTTATTTACACAGAGGGATGGAAAAAATTGCGGAAAACCGAACAATTATACAATATCTGCCCTATGTAACACGTTGGGATTATTTAGCTACGATGTTCACAGAAGCAATAACCATAAATGGACCAGAACGGCTGGGAAATATTCAAATACCTAAAAGAGCTAGCCATATCAGAGTAATAATGTTGGAGTTAAGTCGTATAGCTTCTCATCTGTTATGGCTTGGCCCTTTTATGGCAGATATTGGTGCGCAAACCCCTTTCTTCTATATTTTCAGAGAAAGGGAATTAGTATATGATCTATTCGAGGCTGCCACTGGGATGAGAATGATGCATAATTTTTTTCGTATCGGAGGAGTAGTGGCCGATCTACCTCATGGCTGGATAGATAAATGCTTGGATTTCTGCGATTATTTTTTAAAAGGGGCTGCTGAATATCAAAACCTTATTACGCGAAATCCCATTTTTTTAGAACGAGTTGAAGGAGTAGGTATTATTAGTGCAGAGGAAGCAATAAATTGGGGTTTATCAGGACCAATGCTACGAGCTTCGGGAATACAGTGGGATCTTCGCAAAGTTGATCATTATGAATGTTACAACGAATTTGATTGGGAAATCCCGTGGCAAAAAGAAGGCGATTCATTAGCTCGTTATTTAGTCCGAATCAGTGAAATGAAGGAATCCATAAAAATTATTCAACAGGCTCTGGAAAGAATTCCGGGGGGGCCCTATGAGAATTTAGAAACCCGATGTTTTGATAGAGAGAGGGATCAAAACTGGAATGATTTTGAATATCGATTCATTAGTAAAAAAACCTCTCCTACTTTTGAATTGCCGAAACAAGAACTTTATGTGAGAGTCGAAGCACCAAAGGGAGAATTGGGAATTTTTCTGATAGGAGACCAGAGTGGTTTTCCTTGGAGATGGAAAATTCGTCCACCGGGGTTTATTAATTTGCAAATTCTTCCTCAGTTAGTTAAAAGAATGAAATTGGCTGACATTATGACGATACTAGGTAGCATCGATATCATTATGGGGGAAGTTGATCGTTGAAATGATACTTGATACACCAGAAATACAAGATATTCATTCTTTTTCCAGATTAGAATCCTTAAAAGAGATATATAACATTATATGGATGCTTGTTCCTATTTTTACTCTTGTATTGGGAATAACAATAGGGGTACTAGTAATTGTGTGGTTAGAAAGAGAAATAGCTGCAGGAGTGCAACAACGTATTGGACCCGAATATGCTGGTCCTTTAGGAGTTCTTCAAGCTCTAGCAGATGGGATAAAACTACTTTTTAAAGAGAATCTTCTTCCATCTCGGGGAGATAGTCGTTTATTCAGCGTTGGCCCATCCATAGCAGTCATATCAATTCTACTAAGCTATTCAGTAATTCCTTTTGGCTATCACCTAGTTTTAGCTGATCTAAAGATTGGTGTTTTTTTATGGATTGCCATTTCAAGTATTGCTCCCATCGGACTTCTTATGTCAGGATATGGATCAAATAATAAATATTCTTTTTTAGGTGGTCTACGAGCCGCTGCTCAATCGATTAGTTATGAAATACCATTAACTCTATGTGTGTTATCAATATCTCTACGTGCGAGTCATTGAAACATAAACTTTTCTCTACGCCCTTATTTCTAAGAAACTATGAAAGACTTGGCGAAATGAATTAAATGGATATATTTTTTTATATTTTTCATTAAAATGAAAGTGGATGATCCAAATCGGATAGTTATATGAGTGAAAGAAAACAGCTTCTAAATTCGCAGTAAAAAGAATAAGTCTCATTTCCTAGGTACAAGAGTAAGGGGAAAGCGAAAAAAAAAAAAAAGAAGAACATATTTTTTACCCCAAGATTGGTTGATTAGTCAGCCTGGCTTGAAGCGGGGTTCAAATGATCAACCGTATTGACGTTTTACTATCGTTGGCATGTATTACCAGACATGTATTACCATAATGATAACACGGGGGATTGAGCAAAAATGAGTGGGTTGGTTAGAAACACCAAGATAGGCAACGGATTAGTAATGGAGATTATGTAAATTATACCAAAGGTCATTTTTGCCTAAAAAAATAATATAAATAATATAAAAAGAATAATAATTGGGGCTTTAAATTCGTAGAAATGATCAAGTAGTACTCCCCACAATTCCGATCCAGAGTATGCTCCTATCCACCGATTATAAAAATCACTATCAGATACGAAATAACCCTTTACTTTTTTAAGTCCATTTTTTCTCAGAAAAGAAAGAAGAACAGGAACAAAAAAAAAAAAAGAACTCTAAAAATAGAAAAAATAAAATCACAATAGAATCAAAAATGATCCTTTTTATTCTTTCTTTATCATAGAGATAAAATTTATACCATAATTTTAAAATTAATGATATGTATAATTCTTTTTCGGAATCGAAAACAGGGTTGGGTTGAAAGATCGATTAATATTTCTACACACCCACAAGGAGTATTTGATTGAAATACGGAAGTTATTACTCAACAAGGAAAAACTGAAATTCTTAAAGGATGAGATTAATTCAGAAGTATTTTCTCTTTATTTATTGTTATAACAATAACAGACAGAATTCCATTGGTCTAATTAGAGGACATTGTGATCCTACCTATTCTACAAACTAACCTATCCGACAAACGTATCAAAATAAAAAATAAAATATGATTTGGTCCTTAGATTTATTTATGACCCTCGAGGAGCCATATGAGGTGAAAATCTCATGTATGGTTCTGGAATAGCGGTAGGAACAGTTATGTTCTCATCGACTATAATTATCTAATAGTTTAAGTACAGTTGATATAGTTGAGGCACAGTCAAAATATGGTCTTTGGGGGTGGAATTTGTGGCGGCAACCTATAGGGTTTATTGTTTTTCTAATTTCTTCTCTAGCAGAATGCGAGAGATTGCCTTTTGATTTACCAGAAGCGGAAGAAGAATTAGTAGCCGGCTATCAAACCGAATATTCGGGTATAAAATTTGGTTTATTTTATGTTGCTTCCTATCTAAACCTATTCGTTTCGTCATTATTTGTAACAGTTCTTTACTTTGGCGGTTGGAATATTTCTATTCCGTACATTTTTGTTCCTGAGCTTTTTGAACTAAATAAAGTAAGTGGGGTTTTTGGAACAACAACGGGTATCCTTATTATATTGGCTAAAACTTATTTGTTCTTGTTCATTTCTATCACAACAAGATGGACTTTACCTAGACTAAGAATGGATCAACTATTAAATCTTGGCTGGAAATTTCTTTTACCTATTTCTCTTGGCAATCTATTATTAACAACCTCTTCACAACTCCTTTCATTGTAATGGAATACTATAAGTCTATATGTCTCAAACAAGAGAAAGAAACAAACATCAAATTGTTCCGAGATAATTAGGATATGCTTCCTATGGTGACTGGGTTCAGAAATTATGGTCAACAAACAATAAGGGCTGTAAGGTACATTGGTCAAAGTTTTATGATTACCTTATCCCACACAAATCGTTTACCTGTAACTATTCAATACCCTTATGAAAAATTAATTACATCGGAGCGCTTCCGCGGTCGAATCCATTTTGAATTTGATAAATGTATTGCTTGTGAGGTATGTGTTCGTGTATGTCCTATAGATTTACCCGTTGTTGATTGGCAATACGAAACGAATATTCGAAAGAAACGATTGCTTAATTATAGTATTGATTTCGGAATCTGTATATTTTGTGGTAACTGCGTTGAGTATTGTCCAACAAATTGTTTATCAATGACTGAAGACTATGAGCTTTCTACTTATGATCGTCACGAATTGAATTATAATCAAATTGCTTTGGGTCGTTTACCAATATCAGTAATTGATGATTATACAATTCGAACGATTTCGACTTTGGCTCAACTAAAAAGGAGTAAACCCTTGATTAAAGATAAAGAATAATTACTAAAATTCGGTTTTGATCTAAAGAAATGAGGTTTCGTTCCTTTTGTTTGGTCAATAAAATGACTAAAAAAACTTAAGTATTGATTGGATTGATTGTAATAATTGTGACTTAATTTTTAGTCAAAATCTATAAATTTTGATTGAAAATCTCTTAATGGATACGTAATTCTTTCGAAATAGAAATCCTTTTTTAGAGTGTCGAACTATACTTTGGGATAAAGAGTGAGATTATTCTAATAGCTATACCTACCTCAATTCACACCGTTTAGGATTTCATTCAATTATAGGAATGTATCAAAAAATTTTTGTTCCTGGTCGGGTCATCAATAAGGTCATGAAAAAATTCGATGTATTTCTTTCTTCTTTATACGTAAAATGGATTTACCTGGATCAATACATGATTTTCTTTTAGTATTTATGGGATTGGGCCTTATATTATTAGGTTTAGGGGTGGTATTGCTTAACAACCCAATTTATTCCGCCTTTTCATTGGGATTGGTTCTTATTTGTATAGCCTTATTCTATATTTTATCAAATTCCTATTTTATAGCTGCCGCACAACTCCTTATTTACGTAGGAGCCATAAATGTTTTAATCATATTTGCTGTGATGTTCATGAATGGTTCAGAATATCACAACGCTTTTTATCTTTGGAACGTTGGGGGTGGGGTTACTTCACTGGTTTGTACAAGTATTTTTCTTTTACTAATTACTACTATTCCAGATACGTCATGGTATGGGATTATTTGGACTACAAGATCAAACCAGATTATAGAGAAAGATTTGATAACTAATAGTCAACAAATTGGAATTCATTTATCAACAGATTTTTTTCTTCCATTTGAACTCATTTCAATAATTCTTTTAGTTGCGTTAATAGGCGCAATTGCTGCGGCTCGTCAGTAACAATAGTAAAGCCGTAGACCTAGCCGCAGTAATCAAAGTAATCAAAATGAAACTTTGTTTTGTCTTATCACATAGAGTTTCCTTTAATTCTATTTGAAGATTATTCGTGTATAAACTGAAATATATTCAAAATATAACTTCTTTTATTCGATCTATTACCAATATATTCTTTTTTTCTTTACTTGTTATATTCGAGTCAATCGACTCTGTTTCGTTTTTTTTCATATTGAAATAAATCTAAATTGCGAAGGAGTTGGTCAATGATGTTAGAACATATACTTGTTTTGAGTGCCTATTTATTTTGTATAGGTATTTATGGATTGATCACGAGCCAAAATATGGTTAGAGCCCTTATGTGTCTTGAACTTCTAATGAATGCAGTTAATATAAATTTCGTAACATTTTCTGATTTTTTTGATAGTCGCCAATTAAAAGGAACTATTTGCTCAATATTTGTTATAGCTATTGCAGCGGCTGAAGCAGCTATTGGACCGGCTATTGTTTCGTCAGTTTATCGTAGCAGAAAATCAACGCGTATCAATCAATCTAATTTGTTGAATAAGTAGTATTAATCATATAAAGTATAATATTCATTAATTCGAATTAGCATGTATGCTATATAATTATCTTTGTCAAAACGTACGAAATGAAAGTCTATTGGCCCTTTTTCATGCACATGCCTCGATCCAGAATTGATTCAAAAAATTCTTGTCAATTATTGATTCATCTAGTATATAAAGATATGATTCATTTCTAAAATTATTAGATCAAAATTTATGACGTTCAAAAATTTATAGACCCAATGTCGCATTCAGTAAAGATTTATGATACATGTATAGGGTGTACTCAATGCGTCCGAGCCTGCCCCACGGATGTATTAGAAATGATACCTTGGGACGGATGTAAAGCTAAGCAAATTGCTTCTGCTCCAAGAACAGAGGACTGCGTCGGCTGTAAGAGATGTGAATCGGCCTGTCCAACGGATTTTTTGAGTGTTCGAGTTTATTTATGGCATGAAACAACTCGAAGCATGGGTCTAGCTTATTGACCCATTTCCAACAACATGGTTTGAATACATTCTTTTTTTATCGATAAAACCCGTACTCGAAACAAAAAAATAGAAATATATTCTGTTTTGAGCACGGGTTTTTTTGGTCCAAGTCTATCTTGTCTTTATCACGAATTTTTTTCCTTGGTTAACAATCTTTGTAGTCTTTCCGATATCCGCAGGTTCCTTAATTTTCTTTCTGCCTCAGCCTCAGGGAGGAAATAAAGCAATTAGGTGGTATGCTATATGTATATGCGTATTAGAACTTCTTTTAATGACCTACGTATTCTGCTATCGTTTCCAATCGGACGATCTATTAATTCAATTGGGGGAGAATTATAAGTGGGTCGATTTTTTTGGTTTTTACTGGAGATTGGGAATAGATGGACTTTCTATAGGACCCATTTTACTGACAGGATTTATCACTACTTTAGCTACTTTAGCGGCTTGGCCAGTTACTCGAGATTCCAGATTATTCCATTTCTTGATGCTAGCCATGTATAGTGGTCAAATAGGATTATTTTCTTCTCGAGATCTTTTACTTTTTTTCATCATGTGGGAGTTAGAATTAATTCCCGTTTATCTACTTCTATTTATGTGGGGGGGAAAGCAACGTTTGTATTCAGCTACAAAGTTTATTTTATACACCGCAGGGGGTTCCCTTTTTTTATTAATAGGAATTCTGGGTATCTGTTTATATGGTTCCAACGAGCCAACATTAAATTTTGAAACATCAGCCAATCAACCATATCCTTTAGCGCTGGAAATAATATTCTATATTGGATTTCTTATTGCTTTTGCTGTCAAATTACCGATTATACCCTTACATACATGGTTACCAGATACTCACGGAGAGGCACATTACAGCACTTGTATGCTTCTAGCCGGAATCTTATTAAAAATGGGAGCATATGGGTTGGTTCGGATCAATATGGAATTATTACCCCATGCTCACTCTCTAGTTTCTCCCTGGTTGATAATAATAGGCACAATTCAAATAATTTATGCAGCTTCAACATCTCCTGGTCAACGTAATTTAAAAAAAAGAATAGCCTATTCCTCGGTATCTCATATGGGTTTTATAATTATAGGAATTTGCTCTCTAAGTGATACGGGACTTAATGGAGCTCTTTTACAAATAATATCTCATGGATTTATCGGTGCTGCACTTTTTTTCGTGGCAGGAACGAGTTATGATAGAATACGTCTTCTTTATCTCGATAAAATGGGAGGAATGGCTATCTCGGTTCCAAAAATATTCACGATGTTCAGTATCTCATCAATGGCTTCTCTTGCATTACCTGGCATGAGCGGTTTTTTTGCAGAATTGATAATATTTTTTGGAATAATTACTAGCCAAAAATTTCTTTTACTGGCAAAAATACTAATTACTTTTGTCATGGCAATTGGAACGATATTAACTCCTGTTTATTTATTGTCTATGTTACACCAGATGTTCTATGGATACAAGCTATTTAATGCCTCAAACTCTCCTTTTTTGGATTTTGGACCGCGAGAGTTGTTTGTTTCAATCTCTATCCTTCTACCTGTAATAGGTATTGGCATTTATCCGGACTTCGTTTTCTCATTATCAGGTGACAAGGTCGAGGCTATTTTATCTAATTATTAATTTAGAATTCTACAAAAAATGAATAATTAGATAATTCAAAAAAATGGAAATAAAGGCTTTTTGTCTTTTTTGAAGTTAAAAAAACAAATTGTAACTGGATAGTGTGCCGTTTGACAGAACCATTTGAATCAAGTAATAAATGATTCAAATGGTTCTCGATGGACGGCGTTTACACACAGTTTCTTATATAGACTTATACGCTGTCCTATGGTTGTTTTTGTCAAGACCAAGACCCTCTTTTTTTGTCTTAAATTCAATTATATATTAATGTAAATGAACCATAACTGTGGAGCCCTATTCCTAATAGATTAACTCCTAAATAACATATCCAAATTAGAAGAAAGCCTATAAAAGCCACAATTGCGGAATTTACACCTTCCCATTTTTTATGTGTTCTAGTATGTAAATAAATTGCGAATATTGCCCAAGTAATAAATGCCCAAGTTTCCTTTGGGTCCCAACTCCAATATGATCCCCATGCCTCATTAGCCCAGACTGCTCCCGAAAGAATACCCATAGTTAAAAGGATAAATCCTATACTAATAATATGATAACTCCAAGAATCTAATTGTTGAATCAACTGAGACCTGTAATAATTTTTAGAAGAAAGAAAATAAGTGTTTCGTAAAACACTGCCACTTCCGTTCATGTATTGAATCTCATCAAAGAAAAAAGATTTATTTAAAAAATTATTGCTTTTCAAAAGAAAAAGAATCCTTATGATTTTTCGAAATGTAATGACTAGAAGAGCCACTGATAATAATGATCCACATAAAAGGGCCGCATAGGCCAATACCATCATACTTACGTGCATTACTAACCACTGGGATTGGAGAGCCGGTACTAATAGTGCAGACTGATGCATTTCATTTAAAAAACCGGAAGTAGCAAAGCCTTGGGTAAAAAGTGCACTTGGCGCGGTTATTAGGCTTAAATTTTTTTGATGTTTTTTAAAATACGGAATTATATGAATAGTGGATAAACTCCATGAAAGAAAGACTAATGATTCATATAAATTACTTAATGGTAAATGTCCCAAATAAATCCAACGAATAACTAATAATCCAGTTATACAGAAAAAAGTGGCTATCGTTCCCTTTTCTGACGACTCATATAGTCCGACCATTTCATCAAGTAATATAGTTATCAAATGAATTGTAATTACAATGGAAACAACCGAAACGGATATATGAGTTAATATATGCTCTAAAGTAGAAAATATCATAAAAGAAAAGGTCCCCAGGATTCTATAGAATCAATTCAAATAAGTAATTGAATTCATTATAGGAACTTTTTAGAGATAAATTGACATGCCGCTACTCGGACTCGAACCGAGATGCTCTAGCACTGCTTCCTAAGAGCAGCGTGTCTACCGATTTCACCATAGCGGCTTGCTAGAAATCATAATAACTAATTATTATTCAATCGTCGAGATTGAAAGAGTCAATTCAATGAAATCTTTTTTAGGCTAGGAAAGATCAAAATTGATGAATCAAAAACCCTTTAATTTTAATAGGGATTTGGACGTTCTAATCATAATCCTTATTTTTTTTATTGTGATAGGTGGTTAGAAAGGTCGATGGGGAAAACAATAATCCCCATCCCTCGAAAATGATCAAAGAGACGAAAAAGAAAGTTGAAACCTTGTGTCTTGTATTTTGTATTTTTTTAAACAAAAAGTATAATTTGATAATTTGAGGATTCAGTAGATAACAGACTTTGCATTCGACATATCCTCAAATAAAAACGAGTTCAATTTAATATTGATCAATTCAAAACATTAGTGAATGAAAAGCCTTTTTTCCATTTTAGATTAGAAATTAGAAAAAAAACTAGACTTTTTTCGATTCAGGACAAGTTAGATTATTTCATCCTTTGATTTTTTATTTGTATTTGTCGCACAAAAAAAACTTTTTGAATTCCCCGTAGCAAGGGATTTCGCTAATGAAAAGGCTTTCAACGCTGCCCAAAATCCCTTTCTTTTCCAACTATTTTTACGAATACGCTTTTTTGTTATAGAAGTGCGCTTTTTTGGAACTGCCATTCACAAATTTTGAGGTTACTCATTGCTAGAATTGGATGTGAAAGACATTTTTTGGTTAAAAACCAATTGTTCTTTATCTTTACTATTCAGTATAGTATCCTTTTTTTTTCTTAGATTCTACTATTTTTCTAAAAAACTTATTCATTTTCATTTCGATTTCTGTCTATTTTCGTTATGCTACATTTATACATGTAATATACATGGAATAAAATATATCAAGACATTCAAAAGCCTAAGCCATGCGTATCTAATACAAAACTTTTTCGAGCAAGGTCAAGGGAAGTATACCAAATTTTCAATTTAAATAAAATGAAATGAGACGGGATTAGTTAATCTATTAAAGGGTACATGATTTTATAAAAGACATTTTAGTGAGTTCTTTTTTGAATTCCATGTAAAGTATTCAATATCGTCGAATTTCTGACAAATATAAATGTCTTTTCGAAGATAATAAATCCGTTCAAAAATGGATCGTTTAATGATTCTGATTCGAGATAAACGAACTACAAAGAAGTTATGATTTAATTGGGGCAAGATATGCACAGTTTTTTCCGATTCATATAAAAATCAAGTACTGTTTTTGCTATAATTCTTTATCCTTTCTCTATAGATAGAAATTCTCGTAATTCCTAAAAAAACTTTTCATTTTTTAGATCTTTATAAAAATATTGATTAATATTAGTTAATATTAATCAAAAAAGTAAGTAGGTTTTTTACTAATAACTTGGATATATCATATTATTTGACCAAGTCTAACTTATTGATTTGAATATGTGAAGTTCTTTGAAAAGATTCAGATTTAGAATAATTAAGAATATCAAATTTTAGTTAAGTTTTGCATATTTTGCTTTTTTTTATTGACTGGCTCTTTTCAAAAGGGACAAAAACGAGGGAGTCAAAGATAATTGATTAAAAAAAAATTATGGAACATATATATCAATATTCCGGAATCATCCCTTTTATTACACTTCCAGTTCCTATGGGAATAGTGGGGGGGCTTCTACTTTTTCCGACAGTAACAAAAAAAATTCGCCCTATGTTGTCTTTTTCTAGTGTTTTTTTGTTAAGTATAGTTATGCTTTTTTCACTAAATCTCCTTCTTCAGCAAATCCATAGCAGTTCCATCTATAAATCAGTGTGGTCTTGGACTATCAATAATGATTTTTCTTTAGAATTCGGCTATTTGATCGACCCACTGACTTCTATTATGTTAATATTGATCACTACTGTTGGAATCATGGTGCTTATTTATAGCGACAATTATATGTCTCATGATCAAGGATATTTGCGATTTTTTGCTTCTATGAGTTTTTTCAATAGTTCAATGTTGGGTTTAGTCTCGAGTTGTAATTTAATACAAATTTATATTTTTTGGGAATTGGTTGGGATGTGTTCTTATCTATTAATCGGTTTTTGGTTTACACGCCCTCTTGTGGGTAATGCGTGTCAAAAGGCGTTTATAACTAACCGTGTCGGGGATTTTGGTTTATTATTAGGAATTTTAGGTCTTTATTGGATAACAGGTAGTTTCGAATTTCGGGATTTGTTCGAAATATTCAACAACTTAATTTATAATAATGAGATTGATTTGTTATTTGTTACTTTATGCTCCTTGCTATTATTTTCCGGTGCAGTTGCTAAATCCGCGCAGTTTCCCCTTCATGTGTGGTTACCAGATGCCATGGAAGGGCCTACTCCTATTTCCGCTCTCATACATGCTGCTACGATAGTAGCAGCAGGCATTTTTCTTGTAGCTCGCCTTCTTCCTCTTTTCTTAGTCATACCTTACGTTATGAATTTAATAGCCTTAATAGGTATATTAACAGTACTATTAGGAGCTACTTTAGCTCTTGCTCAAAAAGATATTAAGAGAAGTTTAGCTTATTCTACAATGTCTCAATTGGGCTATATCATGTTAGCTTTAGGTCTGGGCTCTTCTCGAGCCGCTTTATTTCATTTGATTACTCACGCCTATTCAAAAGCTTTGTTGTTTTTAGGATCTGGATCAATTATTCATTCAATGGAGGCTATTGTTGGATATTCTCCCGATAAAAGTCAGAATATGGTTCTTATGGGCGGTTTAACAAAACATGTTCCAATTACAAAAATTTCTTTTTTACTAGGTACACTTTCTCTTTGTGGTATTCCTCCCTTTGCATGTTTTTGGTCTAAAGATGAAATACTTAATGAT